ACAATACCGGCATTTGTGGGTTCAATGCGAAAATTGTTATGGATTAAATTATAAGAAATTTTTTAAATCAAAAATGCATCTTTGTGAACAATGTGGATATCATTTGAAAATGAGTAGTTCAGATAGAATCGAACTTTTGATCGATCCGGGCACTTGGGAGCCTATGGATGAAGACATGGTCTCTCTGGATCCCATTGAATTTTATTCGGAGGAGGAGCCTTATAAAAATCGTATCGATTCTTATCAAAGAAAGACAGGATTAACCGAGGCTGTTCAAACAGGCAGAGGGCAACTAAACGCTATTACCGTAGCAATTGGGGTTATGGATTTTCAGTTTATGGGGGGTAGTATGGGATCCGTAGTCGGGGAGAAAATTACCCGTTTGATTGAATACGCTACTAAAGAATTTCTACCTCTTATTATAGTGTGTGCTTCCGGAGGGGCGCGCATGCAAGAAGGAAGTTTGAGCTTGATGCAAATGGCTAAAATATCTTCTGCTTTATATGATTATCAATCAAATAAAAAGTTATTCTATGTACCAATTCTTACATCTCCTACTACCGGTGGGGTGACAGCTAGTTTTGGTATGTTGGGGGATATCATTATTGCCGAACCCAATGCCTACATTGCCTTTGTGGGTAAAAGAGTAATTGAACAAACATTGAATAAAACAGTACCCGAGGGTTCACAAGCGGCTGAGTATTTATTAAAGTGTTCTGAGTGAGTTATTTCAACTCCACACTTTTGAATCAAAATTAGAACATTAAGTTCAATTATTTTGAGCAAACAAGCAATTAGTTTTTTGGAATCCAAGTAAAAATTAGACGAATGGGGTTTTCTTTGTTGACATACGATCTAATTATATAAAGAATCAAAAGTCACAGAAAATCCGCCCCTTTTTCTATATTCCTGATTATTGATCAAGAAGCCTCTATTAACAAGATATAACAAGATAAAAGATCAAATTCTTATTTTCGTGAAATTAGGCAAATCAAAAAATTCTACTCTTCTCGTCATATATAATGAAAATCCATAAAATATAGAATTTTTTATTTTTCTATATCTTACGATAATCCTATTTTTACTAAGAATCCCTGCTGGATGCGATTCTAACAAACCCTTCAATATATTATATTCAAATTCAATATAAATAGAATCGAATTAGAAATATAATCTAATTAATTTTTAAGAAACTTTTTGCTTAGTATTAGTAAATGAAATTCGAAGACAAGAGCAAAAAATGAAGAAAATAATATCTCATCCATATCCTTTCAAATCTTTCATGTAGAAAGATGAAAAACTACATTATATACTCACTTAGATAGATACTTAGATTTATACTTAATAGATATTAAGTAATAATAATAATTCCAATTTCGAATTATCAAATTATAATAAGATATCTTTATATATAATAAGATATCTTTATATTATAAATATAAAATATAAATAATAATAACAGGTACAAATAGTAAATCGAGGTACCCATTCTATGACAACTCTTAACTTTCCCTCTGTTTTGGTGCCTTTAGTAGGCCTAGTATTTCCGGCAATCGCAATGGCTTCTTTATTTCTTCATGTTCAAAAAAACAAGATTGTTTAGAGCCGATGGCACAAAATCTCATCTATTTTTTTTTTCAAAACTGACGCTTGTATCATAACACAGATATCCATTTAGCAAAATATGCTATAAGCGGCTTCGGCCGAAAAACTCTTATGTCTCCAGAAAATGCTATGCTATAGGGGTCAATGGATTCTAGCTATTTTCAAATAGACCCGAATCGACGGATAGCTGAACTGTAAAGTTCGTCTATCTATATCTATTTGGCTATCTTTAGTGAGATCATACGAAGGGTATATTATTAGTTTAGATCTAACGAATTTAATGAATTACTCCTAAAGGATCACATCAAACTAGTGCTAGTTGATGCGAGTTACTTCGGAAACAAAAGGACTAAAGTCAAATTCATTTGGGATATTCTCTCAATTCCAAAAAAATCAACTGGATCAAGTATGAGTTGTCGATCAGAACATATATGGATAGAACCTATAACGGGGGCTCGAAAAATAAGTAATTTCTGCTGGGCTGTTATCCTTTTTTTAGGTTCATTAGGATTCTTGTTGGTTGGAACCTCGAGTTATCTTGGTAGAAATTTGATATCTTTATTTCCGTCTCAGGAAATAGTTTTTTTTCCACAAGGAATTGTGATGTCTTTCTATGGGATCGCGGGTCTTTTTATTAGCTCCTATTTGTGGTGCACAATTTCGTGGAATGTAGGTAGTGGTTATGATCGATTTGATAGAAAAGAGGGAATAGTGTGTATCTTTCGTTGGGGATTTCCTGGAAAAAATCGTCGGGTCTTCCTCCGATTTCTTATAAAAGATATTCAGTCTGTCAGAATAGAAGTTAAAGAAGGTATTTATGCTCGTCGTGTCCTTTATATGGATATCAGAGGCCAGGGAGCCATTCCATTGACTCGTACTGATGAGAATTTTACTC